TTCCTTATAAGGTGTTTCCATTATTGGCTTCGTAATAGAAAGTAAAGATCTTGGAAAAGTGTGAATCAATGGGTTCTAATAATTCATGAAAGATATTATCATATTCACACATTTCAATTATATGCGAAATCTATAAACTCTTTTTTTGGTTAAAAGTTTTTTTTGTTCGAATCTTTCATTTCATTTCAAGTAATTGGTTGGTCGTACAACGTACAATAAATATACTATAATAAATACAAAATACAAGAATAGATAATATTTAATGAAAGAAAGAGAACATAGTTGGAACAATCAATATTCGTGATGCAACAACGGTTGCATTAGATGCAAAACAAAGGTTCTTTCTTGACCGAACTACAAGTATGGAACTCCATGATATGGAAAGACAGAATATAGAACCTAAAAGGATAATGGAAGTTGTTCGTCTTTGAATCGAGTTGGACCCCCAAAAAAGAATAAAAATGAAAGTAAAGGTTTTATTTTTTTGATAGATCGTTTCGATATATCGTAGGGCACTTTTTTTCTTCTCATTCGAGATATTATGGGCAATTAACCAACCTATTAATGCACTGAATCCAATGAGTTAAAAAAAATAAGTAAAAGGTAATATCAGGGCGTTCGCCCCCAAATGGATTAGATCCTTTTTATTGAAAAAGAAAAGAAATGATCAAAATTGAAGTTCTTTTCAAATCCAATTTTTTTTTTTATTTTATTCCAAAATTACTTAAATATAATTTCATTTTTGAATGAAGTTACACGACACAGTTCTTATTACTATTACTTTACTCAACTCACGAATTGCACAATGAATCTGTCGATTCGGAATCACAGGACCGATCGATGTCACAGCTGATGAATCAAGAACTTTCAATTGAACTAAACTAATCCTGTCAATTGGTTTTTTCTTACCGTTACTGTTGTATCTGGGAAAAATTGAAACTTAGGTAAGTGTTTTATCAACATATGTAACAAAAGAACATATCTAATTTAGCTCTTTCATGCCTACTATAACTAGTTATTTTGGTTTTCTACTGGCTGCTTTAACTATAACCCCAGCTCTATTGATTGGTTTGAATAAGATACGACTTATTTGAAATGAATTGAATGAACAATTCATAAAAATGAATATTTCTCTGAGATTCCAGGTGTTCCAGGTTCCTTTCCACATCAATTGCCAATTCTTGGTTATTGAGATTCACGGATAATTCAGATTAATATTTAGGGATAGATCTTACCCATCTTTTTATCCCCTCAAAAAACCGAAATGATTGAAGTTTTTCTATTTGGAATCGTCTTAGGTCTAATTCCTATTACTTTGGCAGGATTATTCGTAACTGCATATTTACAATACAGACGTGGTGATCAGTTGGACCTTTGATTGAGTAACATTTCTTTTTTTTTTGATTGACCTCCTCCCTGCGGGAGGTCAAATTCAAGTTTCAATTAAACTTTTTTTTGTTAAGTTTTTTTTATTGTGATTCGACATAACATAAACGGAATCACGCTCTGCAGGATTTGAACCTACGACATCGGGTTTTGGAGACCCGCGTTCTACCGAACTGAACTAAGAGCGCTTTCTTATTACAGGAGATACGACTGTAGTGTAAAGAAAAGGTTTTTTTATCCCCAAACATATCTTGCATACGTATAGCATGCAAAAATGAAAGATTATGTCCAATTTCAATCGATCTTAATTAATCCCTCGTTACTGCCCATAAGAGAAGTAATAGGTAGGGATGACAGGATTTGAACCCGTGACATTTTGTACCCAAAACAAACGCGCTACCAAGCTGCGCTACATCCCTTTTTAAAGTTCTTGTACAGTGTCATTGTACAAAATCCCTGTCTTGTTTTCCACATTGTTATTTTCCTCTCTATCTATATAGAATTTTCTTGTCACTTCTTCTTTTTGGTTTCATATAATAAAATAATTTTATACATCTGAAACCTAACGTATAAAAAAAATTAAAATTTATCTTATCGGCGTATCGTATAAAAAAAAGAATAAAAATTTATCGGAAATGCTCAGGAAGAAGGGGTCATCTTTTTCTTTTTTAGGGACAGGAAAATCTCATCTATCGGTTCATTGTACATATCTATTTTAGTTAGGAATTCCGCGTAAAGTAAAAAAAAAATACAAATGATCTTGAACTACAACATCTGACCATACATATATGTATTACAATAAAGAAGGAGGATTTTCAATGCGAGATATAAAAACATATCTCTCCGTGGCACCTGTGCTAACTACTCTATGGTTTGGGTCTTTAGCAGGTCTATTGATAGAAATTAATCGTTTATTCCCAGATGCCTTGTCATTCCCTTTTTTTTCATTCTAGTTATTAATATGCGAAGAAATGAAGAAAATTAGGGATACGATTCTACGTGACGTGACTAAAATTTCGCCCCTTCCTTTTTTTTTCAGTTCTTTAGGATAGGAGGAGGATAGGAAGGAAAGAAAAAGAAAAAGTGTATTGAACCTCGACAAAAATCTGGTGAATCTAAGATCGAATTTTGGGGAACAGAAATGGAAATGTGTATCCAGATCTAGGGCAGAATCCACGAAATCATAGCATAGAAAGAAGATACTTAAATGAAATATTGGGATTTAAGATAGGAATAATTGATAGTTAGAAAGAAATTGTATTACTTAATTATTACTTTATTATTAATTATTACTATTACTCTATTAATATTAATTGTAATTATATAATTACAACACATACAACACAACGAAATCTTTAGAAATGAAAATTGAATTTCAAGTTAGTAATTTCTATTGATTTTCTTATTGATTTTTTTGTTCTTTTATTCTTCTTCAGTTCGGGTCGAAAATAGAAGAAGTTAAGTCGATCCAAAATCAAAAGGGGGTTCATGGCCAAGGGTAAAGATGTCAGAGTCAGAGTTATTTTGGAATGTACCAGTTGTGTCCGAAATGGTGTCAATAAAGAATCGCCGGGTATTTCTAGATATATTACTCAAAAGAATCGACACAATACATCCAGTCGATTAGAATTGAGAAAATTTTGTCGCTATTGTCACAAGCATACGATTCATGGGGAAATAAAGAAATAGATGGAACGGAACGTGTGCGCGATCTTTCCAAGGAACAGGAAGAGGAAGAACTTAACATATTTAGGTTAACATATTTAACTTAACATATATAATATAACATATATAATATACATAATATATACAATACAAATCAAACCCGATTTCATTTTCATATATATATATATAATACATATGATATGTATTATATATGATATGTATAATATAAACGATGCGAATCAAAGCCTATTTCGGTCAGATCTGAAATGAATAAAGAAATAGAATTTTAGAAATAAGGAATAAACCATGGATAAATCCAAGCAACCTTTTCGTAAATACAAGCGATCCTTTCGTAGGCGTTTGTCCCAAATTGGATCTGGGGATCGAATCGATTATAGAAACATGAGTTTAATTAGTCGATTTATTAGTGAACAAGGAAAAATATTATCTAGACGGGTGAATAAATTGACCTTGAAACAACAACGATTAATTACTATTGCTATAAAACAAGCTCGTATTTTATCTTTGTTACCTTTTCTTAATAATGAGAAACAATTTGAGAGAGCCGAGTCGATCCCCAGAACTACTGGTCCTAGAACCAGAAATAAATAAACATACTCCTCAATTGACTCAAAACTCCAATCGGAACTCAAGCTCAGATTGATGTTTTGTTCAAAAGGCCTAGAATCCCGATTTATTTCTTGTGTTATAAGAAATAAAAAATGGGGGAAGAAGAAATCTTTTTTTTTTTTTATTGAAACATGTTCGTTCATTCCTACTACTTATCTTACTTCATTTTTTTATTCTATCTTCCCGGAGTTCATTCTCCGGGGAATTCTGTTTCAATTTCAATCATTTCTGTATTTTATTTTATAATATCATATCCTTTATTTGATAATCTGATTGGAAATCATGTAAAGACAATTCTTATTTGATATAGATATTTGCGCAAGTATTTTACGATTAAGAAGCAATTGCTTCTTGTACAGATTTGGTATTAATCTACTATAATTATAGAATACCTTATTCTCACGAATTACTGCATTTATTCGAGTGATCCACAAACTACGAAAATCCCTCTTTTGCCTGCCTCTATCTCGATGAGAGGAAACCAAAGCTCTCATTTTCTGTTGAGTAGTCGTTCGAGTAAGTCTTGAATGAGCCCCAATAAAGGTTGATGCAAATAAACGAATTTTTGTTCGACGTTTCCGAGCTGTATATCCTCGTCTAACTCTGGTCATTGAATCAAATTTAACCTTAATGAATAACTAATTGATTTCTCTTCTTTCAGTCATCCTTTACCCCCCGTCAATTAATAACAAAACGGATTATTCCGATATATAAAATATAAATTCCAATGGCTTTTGCTACTATGACTTTCCCCAACCACGATTTTTTATTCCTTCCAGGCATTTCACCTGGAAATAAGAAATTCTAACGATACCAAATAAAAAAAATAGTGGGTTCCATCGTTTCTATGGTTACTTTTTTTTAAAAAACGGTGAGGTCCTCTCTATACACCGGAGCCTCTTCTTTCATTTTATCAAATGTTATTGTTAACTTGTATAGTTCACACTCTTTGGCTCTACCCATCAATTATACAGTAATAGTTCTTTTCACAATAAGAGTTATCCATACAGTGACGGCATTTAATTATGAAAGTTGGCTAGGTAGCTGACCCTGTTAGTCCGTTCTTTCAAGAATAGGAGTATAACCTTTTTGCTTCTTATAATACCATTTCCTCCGCTTAATGGATAACCATTTGCCCCCAATGGGGAATTGCTTTTCATCTCAAATCTAGGTGATTGGATTTGCACCAATGTAAACCATAAATTCCAAACACAATATAGGTATATGATAGATCTTCTCTATCTATCCTTTTCATTGGTACTGGTCATTGATACTGGAAAATTGTCTCATTTGTTCGAACTCATGATCTGAACGAGTCGCACATACACCCTAGTGCATGTTCCTCGACGCTGAGGACATCCTCTAAGAGCGGGAGATTTCGTGACATTTCTTATTGGCTGTCTTGTGTTTCTAATAAGTTGTTTAATAGTTGGCATGTCGTATGTATATATAGAATTCTAGAATGGAATGGGTTGGTTTAGATCGATCTTAACCTGATGATTGATGATCATGAATTTTTTTTTTCTATTCAATATCAAATCGCAGAAAAGTCGAATTATGGTTTGAAATGGATTTACATGAAATCCCTAGTATTTTCATTTTCGACCGCTACAAGATCAACAATGCCATGAACTTGGGCTTCTGTTGCTGACATAAAAACATCTCTTTCCATGTCTTCGGATACAACCCATAAAGGATTACCCGTTCTTTGTACATAAACCTTTGTGAGGGTTTCGCGAAGTTTCAGTAGTTCTTCCGCTTCCAGGATAAATTCGCCTGCTTGTGCCTCATAAAAAGAACTAGCAGGTTGGTGAATCATAACCCTGATGATATTGATATAGCATCATGAAGGGTTCTTCTATCTTGCATGATTGGGCTAAAGTAAGGGATAAAAAAAATATAAGAAAAAAGAATAGAATTGTATAACCGTACAGGCATCTTTTGTGCATACGGCTCTACAATGGAATTTACTTTTTCTTTTTCTTCTCTTCTATTCTATTGAAGAAAGAAATAGAATCCATCCGATCCGGATCGTTGAATGATCCATTTACCACCCTTCCTTTCGTAGGAGTAAAAAAAATACTATGATGGTTCTGTTGCTTTATATATTTATTTTGTCTGTGATTTAGCAATCCCAAAGTTCCTTTCTGATACGATCAAATAAGGAAAAAATGATCTTTTTTTTTTTTCATTTTTGTACTTTTTCTTTCATAACATAAATATCAGAAAGAGAATTCTGGTGTGAAAAAGAATGGTTTGTGACGCTGAAATGTACCCCCGACACATAAGATCAAATCCGAAATGACCTCTATTTCATACTACTATCTCGACATAAAATCTCATGTTATGAAAAAAACAATAATGGTTTGCTCATATCGAACTCGAAGTGCCATGCTATTATTACTTATTATTCATATTCAATATGGCGAAGGCATAGTCTTCCTTTTTTTTTCAAATAAAAAAACTCATTGGCGCCAAGCGTGAGGGAATGCTATACGTTTGGTAATTTCTCCTCCGACCAGAATGAAAGATCCCATTGAAGCGGCTAATCCCATGCATATTGTATGCACATCGGGTAGCACAAATTGCATAGTATCATAAATGGCTATTCCTGGTATTACCCATCCGCCGGGAGAGTTTATAAATAAATAAAGATCCCTAGTATTATCTTCTATACTGAGATATACCATGAGACCAACAAGTTGATTCGAGATCTCGCTATCAACTTCTCGGCCTAAAAAAAGTAATCTTTCTCGATGAAGTCGGTTGATTAGGACAAAATTGGTTCCCTTAGGAACCGTACGTGCACCTTTGGATGCATACGGTTCAAAAAAAAATTGCGAAAAAAAGAATCAATGTGTCGATTCCAGTTCTATTTCTTTTTTTTCTGTAACAGGTTTTTGTTTTTCTAATGAAGGGGGTTTTCTTCTTCTATTTTTCAAAAAACATAGGATGAGTTTTTGTTCCCTTACCTATAAAAAAAAGAATTCACTGAACTTATTGAACTAACCTCTCATTGATGTATTGTTTCATCGAGATTCAAATCACGATGTCATTTTATTGTTCCTGAATGGGCCCTTTCCATTTTTTTAGGTTCATGTTTGTTCTACTCCGGGAAAAGATCTGCCCGAATTCTATTTGTACATATAGGGCAAATGATCTCAGTACCACTTTTTTTGTTACGACTTCTTTTKMAATTTGTTTCATGTCTTCTCCAAACTATTCGATGTATTCATCATACTACTCCATTGGTTGGCAGTTTGAGATCGCTCCTATAGTAAGTATAAGAATCGTTTATGATACAAGTGGTAATCATACATATATTATCAATTTGTTACCAATTTGGTATTTTCTGAACGGAGCCTGGAGACTTTTTTTTTATCAGTCCAAGTCAACCATAAATTCTTCTAATTGATAATATTGATCCCCAATATAAATTGATCTAATTGTACTTCACGCTCCAAATGATTGATAGTTCACTCAATCTCAATACAATATTTCTTGGGCGAAACAGAGGATATCTCGATCGGGGGAGAGAACGGGTAAATCCCATATGACCCAATATGTCTGACAAGTCGCACTATACGTCAACCCAAACTGCATCTTCCTCTCCAGGACTCCGAAAAGGTACTTTTGGAATACCAATGGGCATTAAATTAAAGAAAAAAAATTAAGTACTATACTTCACTTTAATATGGAAACGTAACATAACAATGGGTTTATTGTCTTCATCCTTTTTTCTGTTTATTCTATTTTCTAGATAGATTGATTGGAAGGTTTATAGAGTAAGATAGAATGAATAAAGAAAAATTTTAACGAACGGAGCAATCGATCGTTCGAATGATAAACAAGTATCTATGCATTCGTTCCCACAAAATGGTACCAATTCTCCCATTGCGTATTGGTACTTATCGGGTATAGAATAGATCTGCTCCTCTTTGTTCTTATGAACAGAATTGTTCCGTTATTTTCAATGGAACGGAATAAATATTAATTCTTTTTCATACAGAATCCACTGAAAAGGTTAGGTACTTAGGTACATAGTATAGTCCTTTCCAATGCGATAAAATAAGGTGACATAGTGTCTATTTATCTTTGATAAAGGGGTATTTCCATGGGTTTGCCTTGGTATCGTGTTCATACTGTCGTATTGAATGATCCCGGTCGATTGCTTTCTGTCCATATAATGCATACAGCTCTAGTTTCTGGTTGGGCCGGTTCGATGGCTCTATACGAATTAGCGGTTTTTGATCCCTCTGACCCTGTTCTTGATCCAATGTGGAGACAAGGTATGTTCGTTATACCCTTCATGACTCGTTTAGGAATAACCAATTCGTGGGGTGGTTGGAGTATTTCAGGAGGAACTATAACGAATCCGGGTATTTGGAGTTATGAAGGTGTCGCAGGGGCACATATTGTGTTTTCTGGCTTGTGCTTCTTGGCAGCTATCTGGCATTGGGTGTATTGGGATCTAGAAATATTCTGTGATGAGCGTACGGGAAAACCTTCTTTGGATTTGCCCAAGATCTTTGGAATTCATTTATTTCTCTCAGGGGTGGCTTGCTTTGGCTTTGGCGCATTTCATGTAACAGGTTTGTATGGTCCTGGAATATGGGTGTCCGATCCTTATGGACTAACTGGAAAAGTACAATCTGTAAATCCAGCGTGGGGCGCGGAAGGTTTTGATCCTTTTGTTCCGGGAGGAATAGCCTCTCATCATATTGCAGCGGGTACATTGGGCATATTAGCAGGTCTATTCCATCTTAGTGTCCGTCCGCCTCAACGTCTATACAAAGGATTACGTATGGGAAATATTGAAACTGTACTTTCTAGTAGTATCGCTGCTGTTTTTTTTGCAGCTTTCGTTGTTGCTGGAACTATGTGGTATGGTTCAGCAACTACCCCAATCGAATTATTTGGTCCCACTCGTTATCAGTGGGATCAGGGATACTTTCAGCAAGAAATATATCGAAGAGTTAGCGCCGGACTAGCCGAAAATCTGAGTTTATCGGAAGCTTGGTCTAAAATTCCCGAAAAATTAGCTTTTTATGATTACATTGGTAATAATCCGGCAAAAGGGGGATTATTCAGAGCAGGTTCAATGGACAACGGGGATGGAATAGCTGTTGGATGGTTAGGACACCCCGTCTTTAGAGATAAAGAAGGGCGCGAGCTTTTTGTACGTCGTATGCCCACTTTTTTTGAAACATTTCCGGTAGTTTTAGTAGATGGAGACGGAATTGTGAGAGCCGATGTTCCTTTTAGAAGGGCAGAATCAAAGTATAGTGTTGAACAAGTAGGTGTAACTGTCGAGTTCTATGGTGGCGAACTCAATGGAGTTAGTTATGGTGATCCTGCTACTGTAAAAAAATACGCTAGACGTGCCCAATTAGGTGAAATTTTTGAATTAGATCGGGCTACTTTGAAATCCGATGGTGTTTTTCGTAGCAGTCCAAGGGGTTGGTTCACTTTTGGGCATGCTACGTTTGCTTTGCTCTTCTTTTTTGGACACATTTGGCATGGTGCTAGAACCTTGTTCAGAGATGTTTTTGCTGGTATTGATCCAGATTTGGATGCTCAAGTGGAATTTGGAACATTTCAAAAAATTGGGGATCCAACTACAAGGAGACAAGTAGTCTGATACAACATTGCTCTGGTATCTTTCGCCTCTATTTTTTTGATTTGATATAAGGTACCGGAGAAATCTTGATTTGAATCACCATTTATTCTTTGACTCTTTACTTTTCTTTATATGGTAAATGATCCCAAATGAATAGGTGTGGAAGCTATAATTGTAAACCACGATCGAATCTATGGAAGCATTGGTTTATACATTCCTTTTAGTCTCGACTTTAGGGATAATTTTTTTCGCTATCTTTTTTCGAGAACCGCCTAAGGTTCCGACTAAAACTAAAAAAATGAAATAATTTTTCATTATCTCAATTGAAGTAATGAGCCTCCCAATATGGGAGACTCATTACTTCAACTAGTCCCCGTGTTCTTCGAATGGATCTCTTAGTTGTTGAGAGGGTTGCCCAAAAGCGGTATATAAGGCGTACCCAGTAAAGCTTACAAGTAAACCAGATATGGAGATGGCGACTAGGGTTGCTGTTTCCATTTTTAGATAATTTCAAGATCACAATGGATCTACGATAAGATCGTTTATTTACAACTACAACGAAATGGTATACAAAGTCAACAGATCTCAACCAATGAATAGTATTTTATGGCTACACAAACCGTTGAGGGTAGTTCTAGATCTGGGCCAAGACGAACTACTGTAGGGAATTTATTGAAACCATTGAATTCGGAATATGGT